AAGTCAAAGTCTGCGTATTGTTGATTTCTAGGTGTAGTGCTTCTTCTCCTATACTGTCTATTGATTCTAATGGATGAGGGTTGACTCGCACCGCAATACAGATTCATAAGTTTTAACCTCCGGCTCACTACTAGAATCGACAATTCAAGCATCTGAGGCTGCATTAATCGGGGATACACGACAGAAGGAATTGTTTTTTTTTACAAACCTCACCTTCAAAAAGCGTAGATTTATTTCATTTTTTTTTTCTAGTCCGAAATCATGCGTCAGTCTTATAAGACTGAAGGCGGTAAATAAAATTGAGATCGAAAAGATATGTAAACTAATGATCAAATCACACCATCTCTGTAATAGGTAAATGCCTCCTTTTCTCCTGAAGTTGTCGGAATTATTCGTAATAAGATATTGGCTACAATTGAAAAGGTTTTATCAATAAAATTTCCATTTATACTCGATTTAGTCATAGATAGCAATCCACTCTCAAATTCTTTTCATTACCTTTCGTAAGAAAATGATTCCCCACAAACAAAGGAATTGGACACTACGAAATAACATAAAAACAGAATTTTTTAAATTTAAAAACTCCTCTTCCTTCAATTCTTTCTTTTTGACTGGAATTAAATAAAATAATAAGAAATAGTTTCGATTTCATACAAATCGAGTCGACTAGTATAAGAATGAAGAGGTCCTAGTCTGATTCCCATCTCATCTCGAAATTGAAGAAAAAAACAAAATAGATAGACCGATTAGTTGATTCCTTACGATTGATTGAATTCGTGTCAAAATATCCGAAAAGGATAGGAGCACTAGATAACGGATATCTAAAAAATCGATATCTTTCCTCTTTTTGTTTTTTCATACTTTTTTTCGAATTGATTGCCCGAAATTTTTGAAGGATCGAGTAAAGTCAAAATAAAAAGTGGCTCGCTATTGATTCGGTTGATGGGGCATAATCATTACGTAGGAGAGATGGCTGAGTGGTTCAAGGCGTAGCATTGGAACTGCTATGTAGGCGTTTGTTTACCGAGGGTTCGAATCCCTCTCTTTCCGTACCCTCAACTAATTTACCAATCTTAATGAACACAATGTATCAAAGAACAACACATACTCAAATTCAAAAAGGTAGAACTCGAACCCTCGGTAATTTTGATATCGATTTGCTATTGCTATTCCCTGGATAAGTACTTTATCCTGCGTCCTTTTTTAGTTACTTTTTTTATGGGAAGGAAAGGGGGGGTAGGAGTAATAAAGTTGTCCAAACCTCTTCTTAGTTGAGTTAGGTTTAAGTTTGCCGAGAATAATATTCTACGACTAGCAATTCATTTATTTTCAAACCAATCGATTTATTCTCGATTATTTGATTGACTAATCCTTTATCTTTATATTGGGATGGGTGAAGAGTCAAATGTTTTGGAACTTCCTCATGAGGAGATGAATTAAGATAACTTTGAATCATATCTCTAGATTTTTGAGCATGGCTCGCCGTAATAATATCGTGTGGTTTGCAGCGATAACTTGGTATATCTACTATACGGTCATTAACTAAAATATGTCTATGGTTAACTAATTGGCGGGCTTGGGGAATAGTCGAAGCCATACCCAATCGGAAAAGGATGTTATCCAAACGCATCTCAAGTAATTGTAGTAAAACCCGACCTGTTGACCCCTTGGCTTTTCCGGCTATACAAACATATTTTAGTAATTGTCGTTCTGTAAGACCATAATGAAAACGCAATTTTTGTTTTTCTTCTAAACGAATACGATATTGAGATTTTTTCCCAGAGCGCGATTGGTTTCTAAAATCGCTTCTGGCTCTAGGCCCTTTACTAGTTAGACCTGGTAAAGCCCCAAGACGACGTATTTTTTTGAAACGAGGCCCCCTATAACGCGACATGAAGACTCCTTTTTTGTTTGGACATAAACAAACTGAACTAAATAAATTGATAAATTAAGCGAGGCGAAATACAATAATAATAATACAATGAAGTATTGTCCTAAAAAGAATTAAGAAATGGATTGAATTGGAGTAATAGAATTACCATTTTTGATTTATGTATAGAAATGTATAGAAATCATTTTCTTTCTATATTAATTTATATATCATATCAATATAAATAGAAATTTATTTCAATATAAATAGAAATTTATTAGAAAAAAAAAATAATAATCGTTCTGCCGAAACCGAATTCTTACTGTTTTTTTGCTAATTGAAATGGGGCATATAATAGGTCGGCAACCCTTGGAAAAAAGGGAAAAAGCCATTTCAATGTTCTTTGATTTCAAAAATACACTCTCAATCATGTGAAAATCAAAACAAATAGACAAAAGCCGGCTATCGGAATCGAACCGATGACCATCGCATTACAAATGCGATGCTCTAACCTCTGAGCTAAGCGGGCTCAAATAGAGCAAAAATTGTGTATGCATCGTAAACGAATAGGATCTTTTTTTTTTCGATTAATATGAATTATTCAGTATTAGCTATTCATAATAGCTATAG